AGAGTAGTGATTTAACTCTAAGAGAAAGGTCTAATGATCTCGATGTAACTCAAAAATACAGGCATTTGTGGGTTCAATGCGAAAATTGTTATGGATTAAATTATAAGAAATTTTTGAAATCAAAAACAAATATTTGTGAACAATGTGGATATCATTTGAAAATGAGTAGTTCAGATAGAATCGAACTTTCGATCGATCCCGGTACTTGGCATCCTATGGATGAAGACATGGTCTCTCTGGATCCCATTGGATTTCATTCGGAGGAGGAGCCTTATAAAGATCGTATTGATTCTTATCAAAGAAAGACAGGGTTAACTGAGGCTGTTCAAACAGGCATAGGTCAACTAAATGGTATTCCCGTAGCAATTGGGGTTATGGATTTTCAGTTTATGGGGGGTAGTATGGGATCCGTAGTCGGGGAGAAAATCACCCGTTTGATTGAGTACGCTACCAATAAATTTCTACCTCTTATTATAGTGTGCGCTTCCGGGGGGGCACGCATGCAAGAAGGAAGTTTGAGCTTGATGCAAATGGCTAAAATATCGTCTGCTTTATATGATTATCAATCAAATAAAAAGTTATTTTATGTATCAATCCTTACATCTCCTACTACTGGTGGGGTAACAGCTAGTTTTGGTATGTTGGGAGATATCATTATTGCTGAACCCAATTCCTATATTGCATTTGCGGGTAAAAGAGTAATTGAACAAACATTGAATAAAACAGTACCTGAAGGTTCACAAGCGGCTGAATATTTATTCCAGAAGGGCTTATTTGACCTAATCGTACCACGTAATCTTTTAAAAAGCGCTCTGAGTGAGTTATTTAAGCTCCACGCTTTCTTTCCTTTGAATTAAAATTCAATCAAGTAGAGCACACAAAATTCAATTAGTTTATTTGTAGCAAACAAGTAGTTAGTTTATCAGAATCAAAGTAAATAAGAATGGAGTTTTCTTTGATGACCTAAAATCGAATTGTAGAAAGAATAAAAAGTTGCGGCTAACTCTTTTTTTACCTAGAATCCCGATTACTAATTAAGAAGTCTCTATCAACAAGATAAAAGAGTGAATTCTCCCTTTCGTGAAATTAGACAAATAAAATAAAATGAATTTCGTCTTATGTCTTATGTATATAATCAAATAGAGAAAAGATAGATATATAGTTTTTTATCTTTCTCTATCTCCCGAAAATCCCATTTTCACTAAAAATTCCTGTTGGGTCGCATTCTAACGAATCTTTCGATAATCTGTAAGAAACTCTTTACTTTATTAAAAATTCGAAGACAAGAACAAAAGACAAAGAAATGAAGAAAAATAAGAAAGTGAATTATCATACATATCTTTCATGTAGAAAGATGAATAAGTCCATTTATTTAGTTCTATATTCCTTGGATTTATTCTATATACTCATACTCATTTAGATATATAGAAACTTATTTCTATCCTAAGAATTTGAAATTGAATTAATAATAATTACAATTCTTAATTATAATTATTATAAGATATTTTTTTATAAAAAATAAATAATAGCAGGTACAAATAATAAATCGAGGTACCCCATTTTATGACAACTTTCAATTTCCCCTCTATTTTTGTGCCTTTAGTAGGCCTAGTATTTCCGGCAATTGCAATGGCTTCTTTATCTCTTCATGTTCAAAAAAACAAGATTGTTTAGATCTGATGGGACCCAATCTCATCCGTTTTTTTTTTTTCAAAACTTAGACTTGTAGCATAACACAGATATCTATTTCGACAAATATGGTCTAACGCGTAATTTCCGCCGAACATAAAGGAAAAAGCTCTTATGCCTGCAGAAAAGGATCTATGGGTAAATGAATTCTAGCTAGTTTCAAATAGATCAGGATCGCTGGATGACTAAAATGTAAAGTCGGTGGATCTATACATATATCAATATGTATAGTGGGCTCATATGAAGGGTATGTTATTATTTTAGATCTAACCAATTTGATGAATTACCCCTAAAGGTTCACATCAAACTAGTGCTAGTTCACATCAAACTAGTGCTAGTTGATGAGAGTTACTTTGGAAACAAAAAAAGTAAAGTCAAATTCATTGGGGGTATTCTCTCAATTCCAATAAAATGCAATCAGATCAAGTATGAGTTGGCGATCAGAAGATATATGGATAGAACTTATAACGGGGTCTCGAAAACTAAGTAATTTCTGCTGGGCCCTTATCCTTTTTTTAGGTTCATTAGGATTCTTATTGGTTGGAACTTCCAGTTATCTTGGTAGAAATTTGATATCTTTTTTTCCGTCTCAGCAAATCATTTTTTTTCCACAAGGGATCGTGATGTCTTTCTACGGGATCGCGGGTCTCTTTATTAGTTCCTATTTGTGGTGCACAATTTCCTGGAATGTAGGTAGTGGTTATGATCTATTCGATAGAAAGGAAGGGATTGTGTGTATTTTTCGTTGGGGATTTCCTGGAAAAAATCGTCGCATAGTCCTCCGATTCCTTATAAAAGATATTCAGTCCGT